AGAGTAGTATGAGATAAAAGGTATTTCCTGTTTTTTATATTGGAGATTCCAGTTCAGCGTCACAAACTTTTTTATTTTCACACCGGGGGCTTAGTTGTATTCTGAAAGAGTTCGAAATAAAAAAAAAAAGATTATTTTTTTCCTTAATTTTACAAAAAGCAACTTTGGGATTGCTGAAACACAGACAAACCAAATAATCTTAATAATAAATATATATATAAAGCAACGGAACCATCATAGTATTTTTGAATTCCTACGAAAGGAAGGGTGGTAATTTGATCATTTACCGATCTGGGTCTGATAGATCCTATTTTTTTCGTTGATGGAAGGTAAAGGTCAATTTTATTATAGAGCCGTATGCAATGCATAAAAGATGCCCGTACGGTTGTGGTTGTTCAATTCTATCTTTTTTTTTTTTTTTTATTCTTTATCTTTCTTTTCTATTCATCATGCAAAATAGAGGAACCCCTCTTTTGTTATACCATCAGGGTAATGATTCATCAACCTGCTAGTTCTTTTTATGAGGCACAAACGGGAGAATTTATCCTGGAAGCGGAAGAGCTGCTAAAACTGCGTGAAACCCTCACAAGGGTTTATGTACAAAGAACGGACAAACCCTTATGGGTTGTCTCGGAAGACATGGAAAGAGATGTTTTTATGTCAGCAACAGAAGCCCAAGCTTATGGAATTGTTGATGTTGTAGCGGTGGTTGAGTGAAAAGCCCGGATTTTTTCGCGCAAATTCTCGATTTCCTATTTTATATTTTTGCTGAATTTACTAGAAAATTAAATAGAAGTAATTAAAAATCATCAGGTTAGGATCGATCTAAACCAGCCCATTATTTATATGATATGATATGATTCAACATGCCAACTATTAAACAACTTATTAGAAATACAAGACAGCCAATCAGAAATGTCACAAAATCCCCCGCGCTTCGGGGATGCCCTCAGCGTCGAGGAACATGTACTAGGGTGTATGTGCGACTCGTTCAGATCATGAGCTGGGATAAAAGAAAGAAAACCTTTTCTAGTATCAATGATCAGTACCGGGGAATAGGATAGAATAGAAAAAGAAGTCCGTTCAATTAAGTATAAAAAAAATCTATCCATTCTATTGTGTATGAAATTTATGGTTTCCATTGGTGCAAATCCAATCACCTCAATTTAAGATAAGAAGCAATTCTCCATTGGTAGCAAATGGTTATACATTAAGCGGAGAAAATCCTACTTAAAAATAAAAACATAAAGCTTAGGCCCCTCTTGCAAGAACGGACTAACAGGGTTAGCTACCCAGCCAACTTTCATAATTAAATACCGTTACTGTGTAAGTAGATCTAATCGTGAAAGACCTATTACTGGATAATTCATGGGTAGAGCCAAAGAATGTGAACTATACAAGTTACCAATAACATTGATTAAATGAAGTAAAGGCTCCGGTGTATAGAGAAAACCTCACCGTTTAAGAAGTAACCATATAAACGAAGGAAGCCACTATTTCTTTATCCATTTATATTTTTTATTTATTATATTTTGATACCTAGTAAAATGAAATTTCTTATTTCGAAGTGAAATGTCTAGAAAAAATAAAAATAGCGGTCGGGAAGGTTATAGTAGCCAAAGTCATTGGAATTTTTAGTTTATACATTGGAAAAAAGCTTTGTTATTAATAGACTAGGAAAGGTAAAAAGAATAACTGAAAGAAAGGAAATCTATTAGTTATTCGTCAAAGTTTCATTTATTCAATGACCAGAATTAGACGGGGAAATATAGCTCGGAGACGTAGAACAAAAATTCGTTTATTTGCATCAAGCTTTCGAGGGGCTCATTCAAGACTTACTCGAACAATTACTCAACAGAAAATAAGAGCTTTGGTTTCGTCGCATCGGGATAGGGATAAGCAAAAGATAAATTTTCGCCGTTTGTGGATCACTCGAATAAACGCAGTAATTCGTGAAATAGGGGTATCCTATAGTTATAGTAGATTAATACACGACCTATATAAGAAACAGGTGCTTCTTAATCGTAAAATACTTGCACAAATAGCTATATCAAATAAAAATTGTCTTTATATGATTTCCAATGAGATCATAAAAGAAGTACATTGGAAAGAATCCACCGGAATAATTTAAACGGAGTTCCCCGGAGAATGAACTCCGGGAAGGTAAAGTCAAAATAAATATGATAAAAAAATAGTAAAACTGAATGAACACACTCAAAAAAATCTTTATTCTTGCCCGATTCTTTTTTTTTTTTCTTACGACACGATAATTAAATCCATATTTTTCGAACAAAACATCAATCTGCGTTTGAGTTAGGATTTTACTTTTTTTTAGTCAAGTGAAGAAAGAGTAAGCCTATTTATTTCTGGCTCGAAGACCCGCAGTTCTGGTGGTCGACTCGGTTCTTTCAAACTGTTTCTCATTATTAAGAAAAGGTAACAAAGATAAAATACGAGCTTGTTTTATAGCAATAGTAATTAATCGTTGTTGTTTCAAGGTCAATCTATTCACCCGTCTAGATAATATTTTTCCTTGTTCGCTAATAAATCGACTAATTAAACTCATGTTTCTATAATCAATTCGATCCCCCGATTGAATCGGGGGCAAACGCCTACGAAAAGATCGCTTGGATTTAAGAAAAGGCCGCTTGGATTTATCCATGGTTTGTTTAGTTTATTCCTTATCCCGAAAATCCTATTTCGGTCGGATCTAAAATGAATTAGAATAAATAGGATTTGGTTTGTTTATATTTAATTATGTTATATATAGAATATTTAACTATGTTCTATATAGAAATGTCATTTTTACCCTTCCTTGGAAGGGTGACATACAAGTGCTCGATTCGATCTATTTCTTTATCTCCCCATGAATCATATGTTTGTAACAAAATGGACAGAATTTTCTCAATTCCAATCGATTAGGCGTGTTGTGACGATTCTTTTCAGTAATATATCTGGAAATACCCGTTGATACCTTATTAACACCATTTCGAACACAACCGGTACATTTCAAAATAACCGTTATTCGGACATCTTTTCCCTTGGCCATGAACCCCCTTTGGATTTTTGATTTACTCAACTCTTCTATTTTCGATCCGAAACGAAGAAGAAGGAAGGAAGGATAAATATAAATTATTAACTTGAAATCCAATTATGAAAACTTTCGCTGCAATCAATATACTAAAAAAATTTCTAAACTTTATTTCAAATTCAAATCACAGTATTTCATTTACATTTAAGTACCTTGTATAAGAGTCTTGTCCTAGATCTAGGCCCCACCCTGTTTATTCTACCTCCGTCCCTAGTTAATTTTTGAATTGAATAATTTATTTAATTCAAACTTGAACCCAAGTCTCGAAGCTGTTGAATACACCTTTTCTTTTTTTCTCTTTCCTCCCTCTTATTCTAAAAGGAAAAAGGGAAAAAAGAGAAAAAGGGAGCAAGGGATTAGTCACAAATATTTAATAGTATCTCGAATCTCCGTTATTTGGTACCGTATCAATAACTAGAATCAAAAAAAGGGGAATGTCAATGCATCTGGGAAAAAACGATTAATCTCTATCAATAGACCTGCTAAAGACCCGAACCATAGAGTACTTAATACCGGTGCCACGGAAAGATATGTTTTTAGATCTCGCATTGAAAAATCTCCTTCCTTCTTTTATTGTAATATAAAATGGTAATACATAAATGATCAGATGCATATGCAGTTAAGAACCTTGTACACGGAATCCCTAATTCAAATTGAAATGTACAACTATCCAGTAAATAAAAATTTTTCTTAAAACATAAAAAAACGCTCCTCTCTTCCCGAACATTCCCGAAAACTACTCATTTATTTTTACTATTTTTACGACAGGTTCCGTTCCGTATTTCATACGTATATAAGACTTTTCTTTTACTATTATTATATGTTAAATGGGACCAAAAAGACGAAATGCCCATATAAATTGTATATATCAATGGAGGAAATAACGATGTGGAAAACAAAACAGGAATTCTATACAATGACACTGTAGACCAATTGGAGGGATGTAGCGCAGCTTGGTAGCGCGTTTGTTTTGGGTACAAAATGTCACAGGTTCAAATCCTGTCATCCCTACCTATTACTTCTTCGTTGAGCAGTAACGAGGGATTAATTAAGATCGATTCCAATATCCAATAATATATATATAATATATAATATATATATATAATTAAACTGGGGTTAAAAAAGTGTCTTTACAGTCTTCTCTTTTCTGATAAGAAAGCGCTCTTAGTTCAGTTCGGTAGAACGCGGGTCTCCAAAACCCGATGTCGTAGGTTCAAATCCTACAGAGCGTGATTTCATCCTTATTTTTCTTAGATCAAATTAGACTGAAAGAGCTTCACTAACTTGAACCGCAATCTGAATTTGACCTCCTTTGTATTAAAGAAAGTAGGAGGTCAATCAAAAAAAGCGATAGTAATTAATCAAAGGTCCGATTGATCACCACGCCTATATTGTAAATATGCAGTTACGAATAATCCAGCCAAAGTAACAGGAATTAGACCTAACACGATTCCAAATAGAAAAACTTCAATCATTGCAATTTATTTGAAAGGAGAAAAAGGAGGTAATATCTATACCTAAATATTAATCTGAATTACCATGAATCTCAATGACCAAGAATTTGCAATTTATACAGAATCCTATCGAAAGATTTATTTTTATGAATTGTGCATTTCAAATACTAATTTCAGATAAGTCGTATCTTGCTCAGACCAATAAATAGAGCCGAGGTTACCGTTAAAGCCGCTAGTAGAAAACCAAAATAACTAGTTATAGTAGGCATGAAGGAGCTAAATGAAATATGTTCTTTTTGTACATATATGTTTCTAAAAAAGCACTTACCTAAGTTTCCTTTTTCAAAGAATAGGGGATATTCAATTGATTAATCTATCATTATAGACGGTACTAACAAAGATAAAGTGACAGGCGTATAAAAACAAATTGATTCATCATTTACCACATCTACCCA